AGAAGAGGAGTTCCTTTTGAAGATAGAATTGATTTTCCTTGATATCTGAAATAATGCACGAAAGGATCCTTGAACAACCACAGGGTAATATGAAAATCATTATGAAAAACCGCCAGAAAATGTTCTATTTTTCCATAAAATTGTGTTCGATCAAGAAAAGCTCTAGAAGATGTTGATCGTAAATAAGAAGATTGTTTACGGAGAAACACAAATATGGATTCCGATTCATATACATGAAAATTATATAGGAACAGGAATAATCTTTGATTCTCTTTTGAAAATGAAAAATGAATTTTCGTTTTTTGAGTAATAAGACTATTCCAATTATGATACTCGTAGAGAAAGAATCTCAATAAGTGCAAAAGGGAGGCATCTTGTATCCAACAACGAAGGGTTTGAACCAATAGTTCCAGATGGATAGGATGGGGTATTAGTATATCTAATACATGATTTAAATGGGATAATTTATCCTCTAAAAAAGGAAATATGGAATGAATTGATTGTAAATTAATGGATTTGGCTATTTCTTTACTTTCTAGAGAAGATACTAATCGCAGTGAGAAAGGAATTTCCACAATGACTGCAAACCCCTCTGATATCATTTGATAATCAAAATTTTTCTTATGCCCAACAAATTTATTTTGATTAGAATCATTAGCCAAAATAATCAAATACTTTTGTTGATACATTCGAGTAATTAAACGTTTAACAATTAGTGAACTATATTTATTGCCATAACCTAAACTTTCCGTAGGTTCATAAGGAATCAATTTATTTAATCCAGGATCGTGAGCAAGTGCATAAATGTATTCCTGAAAGAGAAGTGGATATAGGAAGTCTCGTTCTCGAGATCTATCTATCTTTAAATATCCTTGTAATTGTAATTCCTTCATTTTAATTTTTAATTAGATTTGAACCAAAGCAGGGGATAGGGGATTTCTCGGACCATCAAACGATACATAGTACGATACAGTCAAAACAAGGTATATAGTAAGATAGATACCTCGGAGATGATTAATCAAGGGATTCTCTCTTTTTCCATCCAATTGGTTTTTTGCTCGTTATAAGATATTATACCGAGATGGTTAGAAATCCTTTATTTTTGCAACCCGGTCGCTCTTTTGACTTTAGAATAAATTATGTTTCTCAATATACTGTTTCTTCTACACATTCGTCTCCACTCAGGGATTTTGTTAATAATTAGGATTCATAAAATAAAAGGATTCTCCGCCTTTTTTAAGGTTATGAAATAACCTTTTCCCGCACCAGGGACTAATATATTTTTAACGTATAATTAGATCGGGTAATTATTCAAATTAAGAACAGAAGCTCGTTGCTTTTTTTATTTCCCTATAACTTAATTTGAGCCTCTCAGCTCTATCCATTTATTCACTTGATCCAACCATGAATTGATTTTTTTGTACCGCTCTAAGAATAAAAAAAAAAATATTATTTTGTATCGATCCCGTAAGGATTAAGTACTCTTATCTTGGAGTTACTCATTGATACGACATGCTGCTTTTTCCATTCGTTCCCGCGCAGGATCAGTCGTGGTCTTACAAACTCTACCAACGGTATGGACGAATCCGTTGCTTCATCCAAATGTGTAAAAGATTCTAGCCGCACTTAAAAGCCGAGTACTCTACCGTTGAGTTAGCAACCCCAAAATGAAATTCTGGTGCGTAGATACGATCGGAATAAAAAAACAAGAGAGACTGGTCCCACCCCAAAAACGTTTTTTTTTTATTCAAAAGAGACTTCTTGTGCTATGTAAAAGGAACCCATCACTTACATGAACTAAACAACTTATTGGGGCGGGGATAAATAGATCCATTTATCCACGATCAATTATATTTGCTCAATACACTATTGTCAATATGGACATTGAAAAAAAAAAAAAATTGAAATAAAATAATAAGGGCTTGTGTTAGATTGGCACTTCATAGCTAACCTACTACATAGAGAATAAAAAAGTGTAGATGTAAAAAAGAAATAAATAAAAATTTAAATAAGGAAGAAGAAAATCTCGGGTTTATTTACTATATTAAATTAAGGGTACAATAATAAAGCTTGTCCCATTTTTTTTTAGCAGAGTCTCACCAAAAACCACCCAATTGAAGATAATCCCGTATCGTATATGTATTTATTCTGTTAGTGCATATATTTACTCAATTTTTTCTATTTCATATTGGAATATTGGATTGGATATAAATTTTATATTTTAGTTCGTGTAATTAACGCGAAGTTCTTTAAAAACCTCTGCCTTCTTTGAAATATCATGAACGGTTCCCGTAGGTTGAGCGCCTTTTTCAAGGAAATATAGAATAGCAGGAACGTTTGAATAAGTTTGATTCTTTATTGGATCGTAAAAACCGACTTTCTGAAGATCTCTTCCTTCTCTTCGGGATCGAACATCAATTGCAACGATTCGATAGATGGCTCATTGGGATAGATATATATATGAACAATTCCCCCCCTTAGAAACGTATAGGAGGCTTTCTCCTCGTACGGCTCGAGAAAGAATGATTTTCATTTATGTCATAGTGTATAGAGTGGCAAGGCAAATAAATAGGTCCATAAAAAAGAAATTCATTATTCCTTAATGAAAAACCCGAAAAAAATCATTCGTACTTATAACTCAAGTTGAATAATTCTCCAAGAGTTCAAAGGAAAATCCCGAGTACTTGGCATTTCATTTATTGAGCCTTCTCTAACCCATTTTTTTTATTCTGCTCAAGTTGTTGAGACAATTGAAAATGGCATTTTCTTGTTCCAGGATCGTTTATCCTTGTTTTGAATCATTGGGTTTAGGCATTACTTCGGTGATCCTTAATCGTTTTAAAATGGCAGCAACATACCCTTTGTTATTTATTGACTGTCGAAGAGTCATACGAACGATTGATTCCCATGTGATACACTTTTGATCGAAATAGTTTTCCCAATTCCAACAAAAAAAGTTTCAAATACAAAAAGACCTTTTGTTAGATGTTATAATTTAATCTTTTCAATTTCTATATCGAAGATATGCTTACGAAGTTGTTCCAACTTATTGATTGGCATTAACCCTAGACCCTTACCTCTGAGAAATGAATTGATTTTTTCCGCTCGAGCTCCATCATGTACTATTTACTTTTTACTTTAAACCAAAACCCAACCAAACGGAGGTTCCAGTAGAGTAGAACAGAACAAACTATGTCGAGCCAACGAGCACCTCATAATTTCTATATAAAAAAGTGGTGGATGTAAGAATCCACAACCGATCATGTCCTTCAAGTCGCACGTTGCTTTCTACCACATCGTTTTAAACGAAGTTTTACCATAACATTCCTCTAGTTTGGAACCGGTATGGAATTGATTCAATATGGAATCATGAATAATCATTGGCTCAATCGATATATAATATAAAATACTTTCTTTTTTTTCTATATGTATGGTTATTTATCTGTCGAAGTCTCAACAAGGATTAATTTTTATTAACCTCTTATTATTTATATATTTTGTATGTATTTCTTTTTTTCGTGGGGATGAATAGAAAAGTCTTGTGTAAAGTTTAGGTCGTTATTCTTTTATTTTACCCGATCTGATTGAGAAAAAAAAAATATTGGAATAGAATAATAGTCATATCCATCAGAATTTATCAAACAATTGTCAATTCAATGGAGGTAATCGCAGAGATTTAAAACGGATCTTCTTCACCAAAACAGAAATATCGTTGTCAATGAAATAGAGTAACCGCGGTGCAATATGGACATTGTTTCTACTTTGTTTTACTTCAGGCTAAGTAATCTTTACTTAAATCCCCCCCCCGATCCAATCGTTACATTGATCTACAATTTTTAATTAGAACCAGATGTGAAATCAAAAATTTAGATAAAAAAAATGCATCTGTTACATATTAAATTTTAGACCGCCGCGCCATTGTGGCTTAACTCCTATCTACTGACAATTTTTATGGGGCTAGTGAATCATAAAAAAGGGGGCTAAGGTATGCTGGACAATCAATCTTGTATAAGTGAAAAGATAAGCAGGTGCATTTTTTTTTATTATATATTGATCCATATTCCTATCCTACCTGTATCACAAATAGATTCTGTATATCATCAGTGCTCGATTCGATTTGTGAAAAAGAAAGTAAAACATACGATTCTTTTCTGAATCATTAGAAATCGGAAAAGGAACTATTAAATAAACGAAACATTACACCCTTAATCTTACTTAAACAGAAGATTTTTCTTTTATTATTTTATATTTTAATAGAACAAAGCAATCTTTATTCTGGTAGAATTGGGCGGCTCTGGGACGGAAGGATTCGAACCTCCGAGTCGCGGGACCAAAACCCGTTGCCTTACCGCTTGGCCACGCCCCATTTAGATTTCTATTCAATACTAATAAACACTAATATAGGTGTTGGTCATTCGTCAATTCCCCCCAATATCTAATCTATGGAATATGTTAGATTATTGCTAAGATTTGACACGTGTAGTTGTGAAATTAAACTGAATTTATTGATCATTACATATAATTCAATTAAGATATTGTATGAAAGTATGATTCCTTCTATTTTCGTTTGAGAATTGAGGGCTTTTTGATTGGGTTAATCAAAGAAGAAGTATTTTGGGGTCTATTTTGACTTTCTTAATTTTTACCTTATATCAATAACTCAATCAAAATACAATTATCTCCAAGAATGAAACATTTGTTATGCTTAATATTTTTAGTTTAATCTGTATCTATCTTAATTCTATACTTCATTCGAGTAATTTTTTCTTTGCCAAATTGCCCGAGGCTTATGCTTTTTTCAATCCAATCGTAGATGTTATGCCAGTCATACCCTTATTCTTTTTTCTCTTAGCCTTTGTTTGGCAAGCTGCTGTAAGTTTTCGATGAGATCTTTAATACTGTCTTACAAACATTCATGATTTAGTCAATGAAAAAAAAAATAAATATTAATATTATAACAATTAATTCAATTGATAAGATCAGATAAGTCTTACATTATG